ATTCATTCATTGAATGATAAATTACTACAAGGGAAGGAGATACACGATTTAAAAAATGGAAGATCCAATATTTCACAATTGTATCTAGAATCACTGGGAAAGTGAAAACAAGACCAGATATAATTTGATCGTTCTGAGCCAATCCAAAATCGTTGTATATCGAACCAATCATTAGTTCCCAACCATGGGTCGAGTGGAATCCGATCCATAAATCAGTAACTAAAAGAATAGAAAAAGCTTTTATTGTGTCACTTAAGTTATAGAGAAATTCCTGAATCCAAGAATTAAGAATGAAAAGTTCTTCATTACCCAGAATAAAATAACTACTTAGAATAGCGAAACAGATTAGATTTGTCGATAAATGCAAAATTATATGGAAATGAGATTCATTGTGTCTTTTGACCAATTGTATTGTTTCCTTGTGCATTCCTATATGAAGCCCTTGCCCTTGTATATATGTGTCCGAGTACTGCTTTATCATCTCGTCCAACAGGAATAGTTCTTCTAATTACATAAAATTTTCTAGAACATTTTTCTCTTGAATATCATTCAAAAGGATTTCGGATTGCCTGGTATTCCACCAATTAATAATCCAAGTTTCTAGACTTTTCTTAAATGAGAGAGAAACCCACCAGGGCAAAAAGAGTATAGACACAAGATATGGGAGGGAAGCGTAATGCTTTCTTTTTTTTTTTCATTATGTATCTGTGATGTTAATGAACCTGTTTCATTCGTTGATTCTATCTTAGATTTCTATGAAGCGCGAGTTCTATAACAAGAACCTATAACTATAACAAGAACAAGGTATCGAATTTATGGGTCTTTTCCTATTTTTGTTTTTGTGTCAGAATTAAGGTCTTTGTATCTAGAATAGAACATCGAAGAAGGGACCTTTTCGAATGCAAAAAAAAAAAGAAGTAAATATTCTTTCCAGATTCCAGAAATACCAATTAGGAAAATTGTAACCAATTCCATCTTCATTTATTCCTTTCGATGAAGACTCGAAAATCCATTTTAAGTAACGAATATTATTTTTATTTTAAGACGAACCCTACCAGATCCTTTAATTCTTTTATTTCTATTTCGAATTCGAAAGATTTAACTTTTTAATCGCAGCACGGGGATAGGGTATCAATTCAAAATCAGGGAACTAAAAGGAAGAATTCTGTTTTTACGAAAACAAAAGGTAAGATATTTGATGAATCTATACTTAACTTAGATTAGACTTCTTAATGAAACTTATTAGACCTTTAATTAGTATAAAAGAGTTAAGCTGGGGGCCATGTATATGCGTATATTTTGGTGTACTTTTGGTGTACAAATAGTTTATAGTTTATATTAATACTTAAATTCTTAATACTTATTCTTAATACTTAATATATATTATATATAAATTATTATTATATTATAATTAATAATTATATAATTATTATATTTTTTTTATTCTTTATGCGTCCTCCTGGTTTTTTTATTTGTATTTGAGATGTATAATGTATGTGAACTGCTGCCTCAACGGAACGGTAAAATAGAATATAGCATCCTTTGTCGGAATGAACATTTTTAAGAAGCTGCAGTTGTCTTAAAAGGATAATTAGTAAGTTCTTCTCTCATGCTGAGATTTCTTCTTCAGTTCATTTCATTCAATTGGTACGCGCAAGAAATAGGCCAATTCGGCAGCTTTTTGTTCAATTTCTCGTGGATTAAAATTATCATCAGTACGAGTCAAGGGAATGGCTCCTTGACCCCGGATTTCCATATAAAGGACACGACGAGTAAAAAGACCCTCTCCCACCTCTATTCTGATTGATTGGATATCTTTCAGAAAGAAACGAAAGAAGATGCGACGATTTTTTCCAGGGAATCCCCAACGAAAAAAGCACATTATCCCTTCTTTTCTATCGAATCGGTCATAACCACTACCTAAATTCCATGAAATTGTGCACCACAAATAAGAACTAATGAATAGACCTGCGATCCCATAGAAAGACATCACGATCCCTTGTGGGAAAAAAACAATTTCCTGAGAAGGAAATACGGATATCAGATTCCTACCAAGATAACTGGAAGTTCCAACCACTAAGAATCCTAGTGAACCTAAAAAAAGGATACAGGCCCAGCAAAAATTACTTGTTTTTCGAGACCCCGTTATAAGTTCTATCCATATATGTTCTGATCGCCAATTCATACTATACTAGATCCAGTTGCATTCGATTAGAATTGAGAAAATAACCCAAATAGATTTTACTTTTCTTGCTTGATTCCGAAATAACTTCCATCAACTAGCAGTATTCTGACATGAACCATTAGGAATAATTGGTTAGATACATTGAGTTTCTATTTCAAAGATTAAAAAAAAAATATTTGCTGATCATTTTGAATTTAATTGATATTGATTAAGCTATAACCGCATATACATACATTAATGCATATATTATGCATCAGTATACATAACAATTTTTCCGTTTGTTTTCGGAAAGGCCACATATCATATATCCTACCATATTACACTAAAAAAGTATTTGTATGATGATCCAGCGTTGAAATAAATTGATGAGATTTGGTCCCATCATTTTTAGACAATCTTATTTCTTTGGACATAAAGAGATAAAGAAGCCATTGCGATTGCCGGAAAGACTAGGCCCACTAAAGGAACCAAAATAGAGGGAAAGTTAAAATCTATCATAGAACGGGTACCTCGATTTCATATTTGTACCTATTATAATTATAAAGATATCTTATGATACGTCTACCTATTATAAAAAATATGAATATAATCTTAATATTCTTAATATTAAAGTACTTAATAATAAAAATAAATAAGTACAAGGAATGTAGAACTAAATGAAGTTTACCTATTCCTCTTTCTACACGAATATGTATGACAGTCCACTTTCATAAATTTTATTCTTCTTTTCCCATCCTTAATTTTATTTATATCTTTTCTTTCAAAAAACCTTTGTTTGTTTTGAAAGAAAAGAATTTTTTATGAATTCGCGACTTTAACCAATCTTATCCAACAAACAAAACAGGGGTTCTCGGTAAATAGAAATAATTTATATTCTTATTATTCTTTATTATCATTCTATATTCATTCTTATATTCTTCTTAGTTTGATTATTTGATTATATATTCTATATTTGAATTTGATTTGTTTTTATATTTTATTTTTTTTTTAATCTTGATTCAAGGGAAGGAAACCCTGTAGTTGAAATAACTCACTGAGAACACCTTTTAAAAGATTACGTGGTACGATTGGGTCGAATAAGCCCTTATCGAATAAATACTCAGCCTCTTGTGAACCGTCAGGTACTGTCTTTTTCAATGTTTGTTCAATTACTCTTTTGCCCGCAAACGCAATATAGGCATTAGGTTCAGCAATAATGATATCTCCCAACATACCAAAACTTGCTGTAACTCCGCCAGTTGTAGGAGATGTAAGGATTGATACATAGAATAACTTTTTATTTGATTGATAATCATATGAAGCAGAAGATATTTTAGCCATTTGCATCAAGCTCAAACTCCCTTCTTGCATGCGTGCTCCTCCAGAAGCACACACAATAATGACAGGTAGAGATCGATTAATAGCATACTCGATCAAACGGGTTATTTTCTCACCTACTACGTATCCCATACTACCTCCCATAAACTGAAAATCCATAACTCCAATTGCTATGGGAATACTATTTAGTTGACCTATGCCCGTTTGAACAGCTTCAGTTAAACCCGTTTTTTTTTTATAAAAAAAGATGCGATCTGTATAAGGTTCCTCTTCTGAATTAAATTCAATGGGATCCATAGAGACCATATCCTCATCCATAGGCTCCCAAGTGTCAGGATCAATAAGAAGTTTGATTCTATCTGAACTACTCATTTTCAAATGATATCCGCAGTATTCACAAATATTCATTTTTGAAAAAAAAAATTTTTTATAATTTAATCCATAACAATTCTCGCATTGAACCCATAACTCTCTGTATTTTGTATTTATATCGAAATCATTAGATATTCCTCTTTCATTGAGATAACTGCTACTAGTACTACTCGAATTTTCACTTTCAATACTACTTATAGTTTGACTTTCCGTACAAATGAAACTATAAATGTAACTGTCGATACCACTGTAAATGTCACTATTAAGACTGATTTCAAAACGAAGATAACTATCAATGCAACTATTAATGTGATTATTCCAATTAGATTGAGTATCATCCATGGAATAATAATAGTAGTAATTGCTACTCTTAGACTCACTATTCAAATAACTATAAAAAAGTATCTCTAGTTCATTCAAAAAAGAATTAGCATTGTCAATCTCAAAAATCTGATTTTCAATATCAAAATATACAGAATAACTGTCACCATTACTATTTTTAACTAAAAAAGTATCATCAGAGATCAAACTAAAAATATTTCTGCTATCAAATAAATAATCTAGATAATTAATATTACCGAAACTATAACTGCCACTATCACTCCAACTAGGAATCCTTTTCTCCGCATCATTTAGAATAGGTTCATTACTTCCACTAGTATGTCCAATATCATCAAGACTATCCATTGATTTACTTAGTCCACACCTATGTTCTAACTTATTGTTAAACAAGATCGAATTGAACCAACATTTTTCCATAGAGCCTTTCTGCCCCCTATTTGATGAAAACTTAATACCTAATATATGAATAGTCATTCGATGAATAAAAAAATCATTTTACTATTTTTTTTTTTTATCATTCAGAATTCAAATGAAGCATATTATCCAATCATTAAAATTATTAATTAAAAACGAGCGAGTCTTGAAAAGAAAGAAAGGATTCTTCTCCTGTTGGGGAATCCAGTTAATCATTTCAATATTTCAATATATATTATGATAGAATCTTTTCCTCAAAAAAAATCTAAGGAGAGGTTTCTTAAAAAACTTTAAATTCTCATCAAAAAGATACATAGTTGTTTCTTCCCATAAATTTTAAATAGATTCTCGTAGAATCTCGTGTCATACA